AATAATAAGATAAATCCCGTTTACTTCGAAAATCCGATAGATTTATGAAATCGGTTATTATTTATGAATTTTTTAAAATAGATAAAAATAACTGGGAATATTATGTGATTAGTTAGTATTCAAAATAAGAGTGGGTATTCCAAATATCCGATTCAAGTAGACAAAGAGATGGTTGAATCAAAATAATTTTGTTTAAAGTTCGATTTTTTCAGAGGGCAATATGAATATGCTATCATGTTCCATCAACACACTAAAAGGGTTATACGAGGTATCCGGTGTGGAAGTAGGCCAACATTTCTATTGGCAAATAGGGGGTTTCCAAGTCCATGGCCAAGTACTTATTACTTCTTGGGTTGTAATTGGTATCTTATTAGGTTCAGCTACTATAGCTGTTCGGAACCCACAAACCATTCCGACCGGGGGTCAGAATTTCTTCGAATATGTTCTTGAATTCATTCGAGATGTGAGTAAAACTCAAATTGGAGAAGAATACGGCCCTTGGGTTCCTTTTATTGGAACTATGTTTCTATTTATTTTTGTTTCGAATTGGTCAGGAGCTCTTTTACCTTGGAAAATCATAGAATTACCTCATGGAGAGTTAGCTGCACCCACGAATGATATAAATACTACTGTTGCTTTGGCTTTACTCACCTCAGTGGCCTATTTCTATGCAGGTCTTACCAAAAAGGGATTAAGTTATTTCGGGAAATATATTCAGCCAACCCCAATCCTTTTACCAATCAACATCTTAGAAGATTTCACAAAGCCCTTATCACTTAGTTTTCGACTTTTCGGGAATATCTTGGCGGATGAATTAGTCGTTGTTGTTCTTGTTTCTTTAGTCCCCTTAGTGGTTCCTATCCCTGTCATGTTCCTTGGATTATTTACAAGTGGTATTCAAGCTCTGATTTTTGCAACTTTAGCCGCGGCTTATATAGGTGAATCCATGGAGGGCCATCATTGAAATATCTTTTTTTTAGCTTAACGCAAAGAAATGTATGTGCGGTTCAAGATGATTTCCTTAAGGAATAGAAATATACAAGACTCTATATACGATAGAAAGCAATAGGAAGAAAAAATCGAAAATTACGATATTAGAGAGTTGTAACAAAAAGGAAAGAGATCTAAAAGATCTTTTTCCTAAAATTAGGCTTTCGTCTACTTACTATCCTACCTTTCCTAGACGAATCTAGACGAATATTCACTTTCTATTCTATTAGATCGGTCAGCCAATCTTCTTATTCAAATTATGATTTGAATAATATATATGTTTACGCCCCGTGATTAAATAAAAAACGGGAGAAACAATTCGACTTTACAGTTCATTTTATTCAACAATTGACCAAAATAAAATATTCTCTTAATAACTTAAGAAATACTAAATTGCATGAACTTAGATCAATCAAATAATGATATTTCGATGCAGTAATTCGCCCTAATCAATTAAAGATTTCGATTCTATTTGGTTCGAATAATGATAAAGAAAACCGAAGGGAGAAAAGAATTTACAAAAGGCGGGATTCCTAAAAAATGCATTGATTCTTGAATCCGATTCTATCTAATGGTTTACGTTATAGAAGAAAGACATGTATATGTGATATTAGATATTGACTGGTTCTATATCAACTAAAGATATATTTCATTGGCTCTACTAGTGGAGTGGGTGTGGGTTCCAATAGAAGTCCTTTCGTATCATTGTGGTTGTGAATTGGCTGAATAAAGAGATGAAATCAAGAAAAGATGGAAGAATTGAAATAACAGTTTGGAACCAAGAAATGGAAGAACGAAAGTTCTAGGGATTCACAAAAACTCTGTGGATAGAAACGAAAAAAGAGATATCGAAGTCCTTCTGATGATTCAATAATATTATTACTTAACTGAAATTCGAAGTTCTTAGTTACTTCGACTGGATGAATCCTATCGATGGAATAATTAAGTCATAATTCATTGGTTGATTGTATCATTAACCATTTCTTTTTGTTGGTACGAGGAACTTATCATGAATCCACTGATTTCTGCTGCTTCCGTTATTGCTGCTGGATTGGCCGTAGGGCTTGCTTCTATTGGACCTGGAGTTGGTCAAGGGACTGCTGCAGGTCAAGCCGTAGAGGGTATCGCGAGACAACCCGAGGCAGAGGGAAAAATACGAGGTACTCTATTGCTTAGTCTAGCTTTTATGGAAGCTTTAACGATTTATGGATTGGTTGTAGCATTAGCACTTTTATTTGCGAATCCTTTTGTTTAATTGTTTCATCTTAGAAATAGGAAAAATACCTATTTTCTTATTTTATTGCCTTGGACTTGTCGTTTGCTTTTTCAAATTAGATCAAGATTTCACTTCTACAACTCCTTATTCGTTGAGAAAATAACCGAGGGGAAGGGCTGATTTGCAGATGAGGAATTAGCATCCCGACTCGCTTTCATCCTTCCCGTTCGTAGTTCAAGGGAAACTCTTTTTTTTATGAGGTGTTGCAACAATCAAGGGGTAGTTCATACTTTT